TGATTTGATTTCTCGCGCACTGCCCCATAAAATTGAACCCTTAGAATTTCATTTAATTGGTTTCGAAGATCAAAACATTTGATTTTATTGGTCCTTACTTAGGTAAACGCATCAACTCAATTTGTTTCTTCCTTGCTATTAGTTTATTAATAAGTAGTTGAATCGAAATCATGAATTGTCGAATGACTCAGATAAAGAAATCTTTTTTTGTTTTTTTGTGGGTATTAAATACTTATGTATTAAATACTATAGTATCAACTATTGTTATTTTCCTTTTATATCTTTTTTTAGTTGACGCAAAAAGGGAACTTTGAATATTTTTTTTTCTATTTTATTTGATATCTACATGTAGATGTCCTTATGTATCTGTAAAAAAAGGGAAAATTTCTTATTTATATTTAATTCAATATTTAAATAAAATAATAGGAAACTGTAAATGAGAGTTTCTTTCTCACATACACCTTCGATCACATTACATTGTCATCTCGTATGCATCAATATGGAAATATTTGATTGATATCTGAAGCCATGATTATGATTCGATTTTGTTATTCTTAATATAATTTGATTCTTATACAAATAGAATTTAGGATCTTGTTATGTTCTGGAATCAAAACAAGATATTGAAATACCCTTTAGGTATTAATTTAGGTATTAATTTGGAATAAGACTTTCTTTTTCTAGGCAGGAACGCAATATACTTCCTATGAAATATATATAAACAAGAAGATTCAATAAGAGATATCGACGGATTTCCTAATAAAAAAATATGAAATAAAAAAAAATCTACTGTTTAAATTTTATCTCGATCGAATTTGAATATCAGAATAGTGGATATAGTGATGATTCGATGGGTTAGGTCCACTTACTTTTTCTTTTGGATTTGTCGATTTCTAATCTATCGAAAAATGGAAAAAAATAATATATATTTGGCGATTCAAGAGACGACTTATCATTATTCATTGTATTATAATATAAAAATGTTCAATTTGATTTTCTAAATTACTCTCTAACTTTATTATTAGTTATTAATAGAATTAAATTAATTAGAATTAAATTAAAAAAATTCGAAATTCTAAACTTTCGAATGAAATTTTTACTATTAGACAGTAAAGAAAGTAAAAGCCCCTTATCGGATTTGAACCGATGACTTACGCCTTACCATGGCGTTACTCTACCACTGAGTTAAAAGGGCCGTCTTGGTTTAATTCCTGACTGAATCGATAGGTAAATAAAATCTATCTATATATATATTAAATATATATACAATAGACGCATAGTGGTTAGTAGCTCATTTCGGAACTAGAAACGAGAATTTGTTTGAATTTACTTCAAATTTACTTAACGGGACGGGATATTTTTTGCTTTTTTACTATTGGATTTTATAAATATCCATGCAATGAATTATTTTACTTGAAATGGCCTACCACATCGAAATAGAACGAAATTTATTTGATTTATATACGTACTCAGCAATTTGACAGAGACCCAAAATATTTTATCTTGACATGTGATGAAGAGATACGGACTATCCTCTGAACAATAATTTTCTAAAAAAAAAGCAAATTTTCGATAACTTAACTTATTTTCTTCCCTAATTATAAGATGGATTCTGTCTAACTTTCTTGGGTTAGTGTTAGATAGGGATACTACTATTTCTTAACAATGAGATGAGGCAATCTATGAAGGAAAGTTAAAAAAAAAAAACGAAACTTAACCCTCTTTTTCTTTTTTTTATGTCAGACCAATCACTTCTTTAAAAGATTCTGTACTAGACTATTTTTAGATTTTTTTTATTTAATATTTCCACTTCAAATATAAAAATAAAATATATCGATTTTTTTAGAGAATTGTGATTAGAATATGAATACAAATGTAAAATAAAAAAATGATCTAGAATCCTATAGAAAAAAAGAAAAAACCTTCTAAGCTAGTCATACCATTTGATTATATTGACAATTTTAAAAAACTGATCATACTATGATCATAGTATGATGGCGGTTGAGCAAGTATGCCCCCATCGTCTAGTGGTTCAGGACATCTCTCTTTCAAGGAGGCAGCGGGGATTCGACTTCCCCTGGGGGTAGGGTACTACGAAAGGAAGTTGATCATGGATTATTCATAAAGTTCGAATAGATTCTTCCTGGGTCGATGCCCGAGCGGTTAATGGGGACGGACTGTAAATTCGTTGGCAATATGTCTACGCTGGTTCAAATCCAGCTCGGCCCAATAATTCGCTGTCTACATAACCCTTTTTGTTTTGCATAAATGACAGAGAAGGGTACGAAAAAAAGTCAAATTTCGGGATATATGTCGACTTGACTTTTTTCTTTATTTCTTGTGTCTAGTTGCTTTTTTGTTTCCATAAAAAATTCCGATCTTGATCTTGTTAAGGATCCCGATATGGATCCTTTAAATATAAACTTTAATTAACAGAGTCGAGAAAATAATCTATTTTTTACAATAAAAAATAGATTATCAATCGATTTGATAATAATGCAAGGATTACCAGTAATCTGTCTTGCTATCACTAAAGTGATATCCATATAGCTATCAATATATCACTTGTGACTTTCTTTGTTACAAAACACAATTTTGAATCTAAAATTGAAATGATTAAAATGAAATCATAAGAAGGAATATGTAAGCTACCCACTTGATTTCCATGGGATTGTAGTTCAATTGGTTAGAGCACCGCCCTGTCAAGGCGGAAGCTGCGGGTTCGAGCCCCGTCAGTCCCGGCGGATTCAATAAAAAAAAAAGACATAAACTCCCCTTTTTGTTTCTGGGCAAGGGGGTCAAAATGGTTTCGTTTATCTTTTTGTTTTATTTTTTCATCAAGCAAAAGAGAAGGGGTATTTCCATTATTTTAACTAGCACCAATTGATGGTAGAGAGACATATGTAAATTAGTATAATTATAATTATTAAGAGCATTCAACACTTCAAGAAAGAGATACTGTACGGGGTTTCCACTTTTTGTCAATTAATCTCCCATTAACTCATGTAGGAAAATGGAATAGGATAGCGTATAATACGTTTGCCAAGAGTACCTATATATACTTTTCTTTCTATGAAGTCAAGGAATTTAAAATAGTTCGAATCCAACCAAGGAAAGAGGATATTTCAAAAATAAAGATAAAATTAGTCTTCCCTAATGAATATGCTCTTTTTAAAGATTAGAGTCGATATCGAAGAAAAAACTCGTAATAAAATTTAATATAGTTAATATTCTGGAATAGTTGAGTTTTTTTACTGGGACTCGTCTTTATCACATTCCCTTTCTTTGTTTTCCAAAAAGATGATAGACCCTTAAAAAAAATTGAAAATTTCAAATTGAACTTCGTACTTTTTTTCTCTATTTTATTTCTATTGTTTATTTAAGGTTTTTTAGAAACTCTTTTTGTAAACAATCGAAGTAGAAAAGGTTTTTTATGATACGTCATCAGATGATTGTACAAGTACTAGTAAAGTACTAGGTTGTAGAAAAGAAAGCGGGGAAAAAGAATCATAAATAAATATTTTTTGATTGGATCAGGAATCTCATTATGTATTCGGTGTGGATAAAAGATCTTCCTATGTTATACTATTAAATTCTTGACGATGAATCGATTTTATAGCTCCGATATTGTTATTCATGATATTTATTTCATTCGATATCATCGAAATCTAATTCATCTGAGTGAGTTTACAAGCGAAAGATTTCTCGTCTCTATGGGATTAAATCCCGAGATATTCCAAAGAAAAAAAAAGAAATAATAAACGATTAAATTATGGAAGTCAATATTCTTGCATTTATTGCTACTGCACTCTTCATTCTCGTTCCTACTGCTTTTTTGCTTATAATTTACGTAAAAACAGTTAGTCAAAATAATTAATTTGAATACAATTTTACTATCAATGAAAAAAAGGGATTTCAATTTATCGTCTTAAATGAAAGGAATGCATTAGACTCAGTAGTAGTATAGTAGTATCCTAAAGGGCCCGCTAGTATGGTAGAAAGAGATCTCTTTCTACCATACTAGCCATTATGGTTATTGTAATGTATAAAGATACAAGTGCAATATTTTAATATAAAGGAATCCACCTATATCTCTCTTTTTCTTTATAAATGTCAATATAAATGAAATAGAATATTAAATGTATGTACATACTGTCTCAATTTCATTTGTTTGTTTGATCCATTTAATACAGATAATCCGAATTCGATGGAAACTTCTTCAGATTTCGAAAAGGGGTTACCCCATGAATGGTTAACGGTGTAAACCCTGATATAAAAATAGAAAATGAGTCAATAAAACAAAACATAAATCCAATTTATCAAAAAAAATCTTAAAAAAAAATTGCCGACCGGTCTAGAAAACTAAAACAATTGATACAGGTTGATAGAGTTTGATTATTACCGCAATTAGGAGTACTTCTAGAGTCCACTTCTTCCCCACACTACGAGAGAGAGGGAAAATGTAAAAACTACCATTAAACCAGCCCATGCGAGACTTACTATATCCATGTGAATTCTGTCCCCTATTTCTATGAATATGAAGAAACTATTCCATTATTGTTCACTAATAATAGTGAAATCACTGGTGCAGAGTCAAAAAAAGGGAGAGGTATTTGGTCACCATTGATGAACTACTCCAAAAAATCCACTTATCTTATAATAAGTTATTCTTATTATAGAATAACTAGTAGAATCGACAAGATGTAAACACAAGTAAACGGACACTTTTCGAAGTATCCAAGGAAGCTGACTCACATGTGGAAAGAATAAGACTTTTTCTTTCTTTTATCGTTTTTTATTTTTGGGAGTAAAACGAAAGGCAATTCTTCATCTAATCTAATATTGATTGAATGTCTGAGCATTCCGAGACTTTCATGAGTCTGTATCCAAAGTATCTTAGGTCCTTTCCAAAACTATTAATTTAATTCCCTCTCTGGCTATCCAATCTAATTGAAGACTCAGACGGATTTCCCTCCACTACTTTAAGTTTTCCTTGAATCTGATAGGCAAAACTTTTTGGTTAGAGAATAGAACCTCGAGAGCCAGACAGGGGCTTAGAATCACGAAAAGAAAGTATCAAGAGTCTTTTCCTACGTTTGTTATAATAGGGGATTTAAAGTCTGTTGTTGAGGCGGCACCCGGATTTGAACTGGGGAAAAAGGATTTGCAGTCCCCCGCCTTACCACTCGGCCATGCCGCCAAAACGATAGAAACTAGATTCAACAAATTTGCTCTTTTTTTTTTTTTCAACTCCGAAAAAAATAGATAGATTTTCAGTCACAAAATATAGAATCCAGTACAAATCAGAACCATTAACTATTGACTGTAAATTCATGACCATTTTTAAATTAAAATCTACATTTTTTTATTTCTAATAATATAAGAAAATCATTAGAAATGGATTTATAACTAATCTATATTGAGTTTTTTCAATTAAAAATAAATGTTCTTCAATTTCAATTATAACAGTAATGATGAGTATATGTAAACCCCAGAATCAGAACATACGTTACGTTGTGTTATAGAGCTATAGCTCTATAATGGGGTATTTTATCTCTCTAGGGATGCTTTTGAGGAGTAATTCTCAATAAATTTTTGTATTTTAATTTTTCATTGAATACATTGAAGAGAAAATTGAATTTTTGATAGAGCACAGCATGTGCTGTCCCAAATAAAACTGTACCACAATAAAAGAAGAAAAAGAGACATATATATCTGTGCATTCTTTTTTATTTTAATAATAAACAAAATTAATAAATAAAAAAACACAAGTTTTCTTACCTACTTTAATTCAATGATATTCTAAATATTCTATTCAAAATATCAAAATAGGTAAAAATCAATCGCTTTTCTGCAAATATCTTTTTGAACAATGAAATACAAATACATGAAAAAGTAAAGTGGTAAAAAAAAAAGTTTTCTATTTATTATATGTTTATCCGCTCGAACCGATCCAATCATGAATACATTTTTTTTATGGTATGCAATCGAATTGGACTATGTAATATCATAGGTGAAAATGAAATGACTTTTTTTTCTAGTCTTTACAAAACTCCATAAGTTCCAGTGGTATTTCTCAATTCTGTTCCATTTGGATCTCTTTCTTATAAAAAATTCCAATTGAATCTAGTCTCCGTTCATACGTATTTCATACATTCCATATATCTTGGAGTTGGATAAAATTTCATGTGATTCAGTAAACAGAATAGAAATTCCATTATTGCTAGATCGAATTCTATGGATATGATTCGGTGAAGAATGAGAGATGGGATGGGATTTTTTCAATAAACGGATAAATGGGAAATTCAAAAAAGATGCTCGGGGATGGAAAAGAGGGAACATCCACAATACCCGGATTTAATCAGATACAATTTGAAGGGTTTTATCGGTTTATTGATCAGGGTTTAATCGAAGAACTTTCTAAATTTCCAAAAATTGAAGATATAGATCACGAAATTGAATTTCAATTATTTGTGGAAACATATCAATTGGTAGAACCTCTGATAAAAGAACGAGATGCTGTCTATGAATCACTTACATATTCTTCTGAATTATATGTATCCGCGGGATTAATTTGGAAAACCAGTAGGAATATGCAAGAACAAAGAATTTTTATTGGAAACATTCCTTTAATGAATTCCCTTGGAACTTCTATAGTAAACGGAATATACAGAATTGTGATCAATCAAATATTACAAAGTCCTGGTATCTATTACCAGTCAGAATTGGATCATAACGGGATTTCGGTCTATACCGGCACCATAATATCAGATTGGGGAGGCAGGTTAGAATTAGAGATTGATAAAAAAGCAAGAATATGGGCTCGTGTGAGTAGGAAACAGAAAATATCTATTCTAGTTCTATCATCAGCTATGGGTTCGAATCTAAGAGAAATTCTAGAGAATGTTTGCTACCCTGAAATTTTCTTATCTTTCTTGACCGATAAGGAGAAAAAAAAAATTGGGTCAAAAGAAAATGCTATTTTGGAGTTTTATCAACAATTTTCTTGTGTAGGTGGGGATCCAATATTTTCTGAATCCTTATGTAAGGAATTACAAAAAAAATTCTTTCACCAAAGGTGTGAATTAGGAAGGATTGGTCGCCGAAATATTAACTGGAGACTGAATCTTAATATACCTCCGAACAATATATTTTTGTTACCACGAGATATATTAGCAGCTGCCGATCATTTGATCGGGATGAAATTTGGAATGGGTACACTTGATGATATGAATCATTTGAAAAATAAACGTATTCGCTCTGTAGCGGATCTTTTACAAGACCAGCTGGGGTTGGCTCTGGCTCGTTTAGAAAATGTAGTTAAGGGAACTATAGGCGGAGCAATTAGGCATAAATTGCTACCTACTCCTCAGAATTTGGTAACTTCAACTCCGTTAACAACTACTTATGAATCCTTTTTCGGATTACACCCATTATCTCAAGTTTTGGATCGAACTAATCCATTGACACAAATAGTTCATGGGAGAAAGTTGAGTTATT